TTTTAAAATACAAAAATTCAGTATCTTCCCACGAATTAGTCAATTAGACAGGGTGCTGCGGATGTTTTTGTTCAAAATAACAAGCAACAGGCCAATTTTAAAAAATTTAATCGTAAATGTAAAATACTTCATTTATACTTAATTTATTTATACAAATTTCAATCTGGGGGAGATCAAAAGGATGCAGGGTCGTTTGTCTGCTTGGCTAGTCAAGCGTAGGCTAGTTCATAGATCTTTGGGCTTCGATTACCAAGGAATAGAAACTTTACAAATAAAGCCCGAGGATTGGCACTCCATTGCTGTTATTTTATATGTATATGGTTACAATTATCTACGCTCCCAGTGTGCATATGATGTAGCCCCGGGCGGACTGTTAGCTAGTGTGTATCATCTTACGAGAATACAGTATGGTGTGGATCAACCGGAAGAGGTATGCATAAAAGTATTTGCCCCAAGGAGGAATCCTAGAACTCCGTCTGTTTTCTGGATTTGGAAAAGCGCTGATTTTCAAGAACGGGAATCTTATGATATGTTGGGAATCTCTTATGATAATCATCCACACCTGAAACGTATTTTGATGCCCGAAAGTTGGATAGGATGGCCTTTACGTAAGGATTATATTGCCCCTAATTTCTATGAAATCCAAGATGCTCATTGAATGATAAGAAACTAATTTTCATTTACTTCTACGATTCCAGATATTCAAGGAATTTTTTTACATTATGTTCTAGATCAAACAGAGTCATTGCACTCTCATTCGTATTATGGGTGCGCTAAAAAAAAATAAATAAAGAGTTTTGCAACATGAACTTTGTACCGCGCACATCGCTTATATGTGTTCTAGAGGGTCTCGTAGGGAGGAGTGAATAAATATAATATATGAAATAAAATCCAAAGAAATTAATAATTAAATTAATGTATCTGAAATGAATCTTGTCTATTACGATAGTTCCACCCCTCTAGACTTTTAAATTTGAATACTCATCTAAAAAAAAAAATATGGGGTCTAGACACCACACCAAAAAGGATCCTTTTTTTATATACACAAATGATAAGTATGTTATGATGATCTAGACTAGTAACGACTATGTATACCGATCCACATAGATTAATTTATATCAGTATCCATTATTAACCACATGCCAGGAACCAGATTTGAACTGGTGACACGAGGATTTTCAGTCCTCTGCTCTACCAACTGAGCTATCCCGACTCTTCCCGACGAATCGTCCCCATACTATTTAGATTAGAGGGCTTGGGTCTATGTCAATCAATTAAATAGACTAAAAAAAAACATTACAAAGTGTTATCCAAGCTTGGAATTTCTTGGCTCTTCAAAAAGAATACTTTGTAAGTTAAGTTTAACTATTCCTAAAAAATGAATTATTATATTTACTGTGAATGATTCAAACGTGGATTCCTTTTTCATATTCATAGATGTTAATTTGCACATATATTGTATATATCACAAGACTTGTGATAAGAGAGAAACCTTTCTCCCACGATCCGTTTGTGAAAGAGTAAAACAACTAATAAACATAACTAATGTGGAACCACTGAAAAAAAGGATAAAAAAACTAGTTAGGGAGTAAAGCGGACTTTCTTTGGGGATAGAGGGACTTGAACCCTCACGATTTAAAAAGTCGACGGATTTTCCTCTTACTATAAATTTCATTTTTGTCGGTATTGATATTGACATGTATAATGGGACTCTATCTTTATTCTCGTCCAATTAGTGAGTTCTTTAAAAGATCTATCAGACTATGGAATAACAGATTTGATCAGTGAATATTCTATTTTTACTTAACCTTGGAATCGATTCACAAGAATTCCTAAATTTTGCATATAAAAAAAGAAAGAGTATTTCGGATTGCCATGAATCTTTGATATTTTATTGCGTATACGTACGTATATGGGTTCATCCTTTATTTATATGGAGTTTAAATAGAAGGATTCCTCGATCAATGCAGTCAACTCTATTCGTTAGAACATCTTCCATCGAGTCTCTGCACCTATCCTTTTTTTTATTATTTTTGCTTTCTGAACCCCTTTTTGTTTTCTGAAAACAGGATTTGGCTCAGGATTGCCCTTTTTTTATTCCAGGGGTTCTCTGAATTTGAAAGTTATCACTTAATATGTTTCCATACCAAGGCTCAATCCAATTAAGTCCGTAGCGTCTACCAATTTCGCCATATCCCCACTTTTTTTGAGACTGGGATCTCGTTGGGATGCCATCCCCCCCCCCCTTTTTTCGTTCATTTATTCTGGAGCCTTTTACGTTTAATTCATTAGATATGCATTTCTCTATATAGAAAAAGTGTCTCTGTCTCCCTTGTTTGATTTCTTTTCTATTTTATTGCATTTCATATATCAGAGGACCTGTATTTGTATTTAGTCCAATCAAAAATGATTCTATCATTGATGTATCCGCAATTCAATATGGATGGATATATACCACATATATATATGCCTCTCTTACTCTCATTTTTCCCTATATTTTTTATTACTTGAACGGTCGATTCCCTCTTTTTTCGCCTTATCCCCTACCTTTCCGAATGAAACCAGAGGAATGTATCATTCTAATCTGGATTTATCCTTAATCTTTATCCCTATCTTTTCCTTAGGACCGCCCCTGTATAATTAGAATAGAGTTAGTCTACTATAATATAAGTTTAAGTTATTATAGTTATTTCCATTTAATTCTATTAATTGTTATAATAATATTGTTGTATTGTATATAAATATATTATTATTTATTCTATTTATGTTACATATTACATAACATATACAGTATATTCATTATCATTATGAATGAAAATTATAAAATTCATATAGAATAGCCAAGATTACAGTAGTTCACTAAAGCCTTACGCACAGCGCAAGTTCTTTTATATGAGCCCGCTTAGCTCAGAGGTTAGAGCATCGCATTTGTAATGCGATGGTCATCGGTTCGATTCCGATAGCCGGCTTTTATCTCTTTGGTCTTTTTTTTTTTTTTTTACATAATCAAGTTACATAAATTATTAAGAATGTCTCCTTGAAATCAAAGAATATTGAAAGACTTCTTCCCCCTTCTCCAAGGATCGCTGATCTATTATGACGGAAGAACTTCCAACTATGAATAAAAATGGATTGGAGCAATTAGATCTCTACCGAACAAATCATAAAAAGTATACCTAACTTCCTATATATACAAAGGGGTCTGGATATTGATACAATTCATCCCATTCTTCTTTGTAATACAGTACTTCATTGGATTTCGCTTCGTTTATCATTTAGTTCAGTCTTAATTTAGGGTTATTCTGTAATTTTTTTTTTTTTCAATAAAATAAAGGAGTCTTTATGTCTCGTTACCGAGGGCCTCGTTTCAAAAAAATACGCCGTCTGGGTGTTTTACCGGGACTAACTAGTAAAAGGCCTACCCCCGGAAGTGATCTTAGAAACCAATTGCGTTCCGGTAAAAGATCTCAATATCGTATTCGTCTAGAAGAAAAACAAAAATTGCGTTTTCATTATGGTCTGACAGAGCGACAATTACTTAAATACGTTCATATCGCTGGAAAAGCCAAAGGTTCAACGGGTCAGGTTTTACTACAATTACTTGAAATGCGTTTGGATAACACCCTTTTTCGATTAGGCATGGCTTCGACCATTCCCGGAGCCCGACAATTGGTTAACCATAGGCATATTTTAGTTAATGGCCGTATAGTAGACATACCGAGTTATCGATGCAAACCCCGAGATATTATTACTACAAGGGATGAACAAAAATCCAGAGCTCTGATTCAAAATTATCTTGATTCATCCCCCCGCGAGGAATTGCCAAAACATTTGACTCTTCACTCATCCCAATATAAAGGATTGGTCAATCAAATAATAGATAGTAGGGGGGTCGGTTTGAAAATAAATGAATTGCTAGTCGTAGAATATTATTCCCGTCAGACTTGAACCTAACTAAAAAAAAGGTTCGGATAATTTTGCCCCCTTTCGAGGAAATAAATCGGCCTAAGGCAAGGAATTTTATCTGGGTTTTTCTCCGATTCATGTATCATAAATGGGTCGAGGGGATTTTTTCATCCCTTGGCGACTCTTTCCAATATTTTATGTACCACAGTACCACAACAACTACAATTAGGAATATACAATCTATATTAAAGAAAGTTAAAAACGTTGGAATAATGATATCTATTGTTGTTATTTTATTGGATTTGATCCATTGCGGTCAGTAATGTTCGTGAATTAGTTGCAGGTACGGAAAGAGAGGGATTCGAACCCTCGGTAAACAAAAGCCTACATAGCAGTTCCAATGCTACGCCTTGAACCACTCGGCCATCTCCCCTGCAGAATCTTATGATTATGACCCAGAAATCGAGTGAATAGCGAGCCATTCCTAGTATTTTGCAGTATTCATATTATTTCAGTATAGGTATGGCCGATCAATAAAGAAAATAGAAAACTTTTCATCAAAGAAAGATCTTTCTCCGGGGGGATAAAAATATCTATTTATCTTGTGAAAAGCCATTAAAAACAAACATGACATGAATAGATATATCTTTTGTTTATTTTGTCAAGAAGTCGTCTTTTTCTGATATTTATACCGGATTAAACCAATGAATTGGAATGAATCGAATCGTCTGATGTATCCATATTTTATACTACATTTAGACCATGATTATATTTATATTATGGTTACGTGGGAATTAAAAAGTAACCTTCCCGTTTCAGATTTCTCAACAACAACTCCCTACCCTGTGGATCTATTACAAATTCAGGAATCATACCAGGTATTTTTATATTTCAATTATTAGTGTCTACACGGTATGCGCACAAAATTGATGGTTATTCTATTTTTATCATAGAATGGTTATTTGATTCTTTTTCCTTTTTGGATCATAATTCAATCAAAACTAACTCCTCGAGTTATACTAATCTGTAGGAAAAATTACTCGATTCTTCCACTTAGATGAAATATAGTAATAGTTCTGTTCATTGGTATACTA